TTACTTCATGTGCCCTTACTTGCGTATTTACTTTGTGTAGGGTGAGAAAAGGGGTGACAGGGGGGGGGGGGGGTAAGGCCGGTGGGCTGGAACCGGGCTCCCGCCGGTAGGGGGGGGGGGTGGGGGGCGGGAGCCGAGGGGGATAAGTGTGTAGGGGGCGAGCAGGGGGCCGGGCGGACGCCACGGGGAGAGGGCGGCCGGAAGCCCTAGGGGGATGGCTAAGAGGGTGGGGGCGGGGGGGCTGCGCTGGGGAGAGAAAGGGGAGGGCGCGAGCTGGGCCGCGGGTGGCGGCTTTTTTTTTATCTTGAACGCAGGCGCTATTTAGATTGATAGATAAAGGGTAGTTCGTTGTATGTGTGGTGAGCAGGAGGAGAGTTAAATACTCATTCTAGAGTTTTAGATGCCGTCTAATTTTTTTTTACAAAATTATTTGCGAATTTCTTCGGTCCTTTCGTACTAGAAGATTCTTTATGAGTTTATAAATTATAGATAGAAACCTTCCTGTCTTGCGACGGAATGAACTCAAATCATGTAAGATTTTAAAGGTCGAACAGACCTACCTTTGATAACTTCTGCATTATCAGGATATCTCAATTCAACATAGAGGTGACAAACTTTATTTTCGATAGGATCTCTAAAATAAAATTATCCTGTTATCCCTAAGGTAGCTTTTATCAATTAATCGTTTTCTTTTTTCTAAAATGAAAACGGGTCATTATTACCTACGTTTGTAACTGTTAAATAAATTAATTATACAATAAATTATCAAATTAATCTTGTTTATCTTCGTTATTTCTAGAAGATAGTCGCCCCAACTAAACTACCAATTTCTTTATTTTAATAAATTAATTTATTATGTTTAAAAGAAATTATAGTTAAGCTCTATAGGGTCTTTTCGTCTTATAATTTTTAATAGTATCTTTACTATTATTCCAATTTTATAAATTCTCTACTTGAGACAGTGCTATATTCGTTCAACCATTCATACAATCCACTAATTAAGTGGCGAGTGATTATGCTACATTATCACGGTCAAGATACCGCGTCCTTTAAGTTATTCTAAAATGATTTTATTATTTTTAATTTAATAACCATTGGGCAGGTCACACCTTTAATTATTTTAAGGGCTATGTTTTTGGTAAACAGTCGATATAAAATTTGCCGAGTTCCTTAAGTAAAGTTTAAATTTAAATTTTATTCCTTCTTGATTTAGTTAAGTACGGTGATCTATAAAAATTTTTCTTGTAAATGAACTTTTATTTCTCATCTTTAGTTTAGAGACCGTTTAATCTTATTCATTTATTAAAATAAGAAACCTTAGGAATTTAATTGCTTTATTCATATTTATATTGTTTCATCTATAATCATATTTCTAAGATTTTATAGATTATTTTGCTACTTATTTTTATTAAAATTTCTAAATATTCTGAGTTTTATTTTAATCTTAAATTTTTTATTACGTATACTATTACGTACTTTCAAAAATATGGTTGTCTCTAGTCCTATTTACGTATTGTTTAAATAATTAAAATTTATTTTACTTTTTATTTTACTTATAAATTTTTAATTAGGATTTTTTTCCTTTTGACCCAAAAGATTTTACCTTTGAGTCTGTGATTAACGTTTACTAAAATAATTTTCGCAAAAAACCAGCTATATCCAAATTCGATTAGTTTTTCACTGCTAATTATAAATATTTTAAGAATTATTCTACATTCATTAATTATCTCTTTCAAAGGTTTTCATAATTAGATCATTTGGTTTCGGGTAATATTAACTTTTTCACTTTTATTTTGTCTTCAAACTTGCTAATATTTTTTCTTATAAATCCATTATACAAAAGGTAAATGGTATTCATGGGGTTTAAGTATTATTTTTTGTTTTCCTTCACAGTACTTTCTTTAAAGATGATAATTCTTTTTTCTATTGTTGAATCAATTATATTTTTATTTTTATTTGGTTTCATTCTCCACTACTCCCAAAATAATATTTTTCAATTACTAAGATGTTTCAGTTCTTTTTAAAGATATAAATTTATAATTTCTTTTTTCTATTGTTGAATCAATTATATTTTTATTTTTATTTGGTTTCATTCTCCACTACTCCCAAAATAATATTTTTCAATTACTAAGATGTTTCAGTTCTTTTTAAAGATATAAATTTATAATTTCTTTTTAAAATATTATTTCTAAGATAATTTTTTATTAGATTCATCTCTTACTAAATTAATACTCTTATTTAATTAAAGCTTATACATAAATAAATAAACTTCATAAACTAAAAAAGTTTATTTTACTTATATAAAGATGAATTTTATAAATTTAAGTTTATGTGTATATAAAGACGGTGTTGAACCAAATCAATTAAGTTTTCAGGATGGAGCTAGCGCTATAACTGAGCAATTAATATTTTTTCATGATGATGTGATGTTTATACTAGTAGTAATTTTAGTACTAGTAGGATGGGTGATGCTAACTTCTTTTACTAATAAGCATTACTACAAGTATTTAGTAGAAGGAACTACTATAGAGATAATATGGACTATAATTCCAGCAATTATATTAATTCTTATAGCATTCCCATCTTTACAACTATTATATTCCATGGATGAAGTTGTTGACCCTTCTCTGACTATAAAAGCTATAGGTCATCAATGGTATTGATCCTACGAATACTCTGATATAGAAGACGAACCAATAGAATTTGACTCTTATATGATTCCTACTTCAGACTTGGAGGAAGGGGACTTAAGATTATTAGAAGTGGATAATAGAGTTGTAGTACCTGTTAATACCCAAGTTAGGGTTGTTATCACTGGTGCTGATGTTATTCATTGTTTTACAGTACCCTCATTAGGGGTAAAAGCTGATGCTGTACCTGGTAGATTAAATCAAGTTAGTTTTTTAATTAAAAGACCTGGAGTTTATTACGGGCAATGTTCTGAAATTTGTGGTTCCGATCATTCCTTTATGCCAATTGTAGTTGAAGGTGTATCCCAAGAAAAATTTATAAATTGGGTAGCCTCTAAGGAAGAGGAATTATAATTAGAGTTTATCTCACTAGGGAACTCGATTAAGTAGATCAAATAGTCTTCAAAATTATTAGTGTTGGTTCAAATCCAGCGTTCCTTGTAATTATGTCTCAATTAGATATATCTATATCCTTTAGCCAAATTATTGGTTTATTATTTTGTTTTTATATATTTATTCATTATATAGTAGTTTTAACTATTCAATTTTGATACAATAAAAAATTAAGGTCGTTGGGATTTGAGGATTTTAATTTAGAATGTGAAAAATTAGATAATAGTATCTTAATAAAAAGAATACTAAAATTATAATGGCTTCTTATTTCGATCATTTTATTGTTACTAAGTTACTAACTTCTTATATAACTGATTCTTTCATTATACTAATCTGTGTTATAATTCTATATATGGTAGTAACCAACTACTCTTATGTCATCCCTAGCAGGTTTCAAAATTTAATTGAATTAGTATTAGAACATTGGGAAGTCGTAATTAAGGAGAATCTAGGTGATAAATCAAAATTCTACTTATTACCATTATCTAGTCTATTTATGTTTATTTTAGGCATAAATTTATTAGGGTTTTTTACTTATACGTTTCCAACTACAACCCATATTTTTATTACCTTCGGATTAGCTTTCATTATATGAATTGGTGTAATCATATTAGGATTGGCAAAATATAAAAGCTCCTTCTTTAGTATGTTTATGCCAACTGGGGCTCCATTAGGCTTATCTCCATTACTAGTATTAATAGAAATTGCTAGTAATTTTTCTAGGCCGGTTGCATTGGGAATGAGATTAGCAGCTAATTTAACAGCGGGTCACATATTAATGGCTATTTTAGCAGATTTTGGGTCAAAATTATTATTTTTTTCCTTTAGCTTAATGAATTTATTTCCTCTATTTATTATAATCTTTATGACTGTATTAGAAGTTGGAGTATTAGTTATCCAAGCTTATGTATTTTGTTTACTTTCTATGATTTATTTAAGAGATAGTCTAATTTTACATTAATGTCAAAAACTTATCACCCATACCATTTAGTAGACCCTAGCCCATGACCATATATTATGTCATGTGGGGTATTTTTAACCACATTAGGTGCTGTAATTTATTTTCAATATAGTCAGATAATTTTATTATTAGTTGGCTTTTTATTAGTTTTATTTTGTATGTTTTTATGGTTAAAAGATGTTGTAAGAGAATCAACATTTCAAGGGCATCACACAAAAATAGCAGTATTAGGGTTAAAATTAGGATTCTTACTGTTCATAATTTCTGAAATTTTATTCTTTTTTTCTTTCTTCTGGGCTTTCTTTCATAGTAGCTTATCACCCTCAGTAGAAATAGGAGTTTTATGGCCTCCTGTTGGTATTGACGCTTTAAATCCTTTTTCAGTTCCCTTATTGAATACAGTAGTATTACTAAGTTCAGGGGCCACAGTAACATGAGCTCATCATAGTATTGTGTCAGGAAACAGAAAGGATTCTATTAGAGGATTACTTTTAACCGTAATATTAGGTTTTATTTTTACTATCCTGCAAGGTATGGAATATGTGGAGGCTCCTTTTTCTATAGCTGATTCAGTCTATGGAACAACATTTTTTGTTGCTACTGGTTTTCACGGTTTACACGTTATTATAGGGACTATATTTTTACTAATATGTTTAATAAGATTAAGTCTCTCTCATTTTACGAGATCTCACCATTTGGGATTTGAAGCAGCTTCTTGGTACTGACATTTTGTAGATGTTGTTTGATTATTTCTATACGTTTGTATATATTGATGAGGTTGTTAATTAGCCTTTAGGCGTTGTAAAGTCGACTAAAGGTAAGTCTTTAGGCTCATGACCTAACAATAAAAGTTCGATTCTTTTCTTTACATATGAATATTACAGTTTTCGAATACTTTTTTATAGTTTTATTATTACTTTTTTACATTAAAAAAGATAATAAATTAATAGTATCTTTAATTTTTGCTTATGTAGTATTAAAATTAATTTTAGTCATGCAATTTTTTAGTGTAGATTTTTTTTCTCTCAGCATATGAAAGACAATTTTTATTTTTCTTTTAACTTTGAGTTTTTTCTTTATTTTAAGTCTTGTAAAAGACAAAAGAAGTGAAATATATTTCTTAATTTGTATTGTTTGATTGGGATCTCTGCTAATTATTATTAGCTCTAATTTACTAGTAGTATACTTAGGACTAGAGCTACAAACTTTTAGCTTGTTTATTTTAATAGCTAAAAATAGATTTTCTATTAAAAGCTCAGAATCAGGCCTAAAATATTTTATCTTAGGTTCAATTTCATCTGGTTTTTTTTTACTAAGCTTAACTTCTTTATACGGAATTTTTGGGTCGGTGGATTTAAATGTTTTACTAAGTAATAATTATTTTGATTATAAATTTGTAAGCTTATTCACTATATTGACTTTATCCTTATTTTTCAAATTATCTTTATTCCCACTACATTTTTGAGTCCCGGATGTTTACGAAGGTTCTTCTAGTGAAATTGTGGGTTTACTGTCTACAATTCCAAAAATTAGTCTATTAGGCTTAGTATTACAATTGAACATTTCTCTTGAGATGTTATTATTAAGTGGAGTTGGGTCTATAATTATAGGGTCTTTAGGGGCATTAAACCAAAATAAATTAAAGAGATTAATTGGGTATAGTGGCATATCTCATATGGGGTTTGTAGTTTTAGGTTTAGCTATATTTTCTAAAATAGGATTAGAAATTTCTATATTATATCTTTTTATATATGTAATTAACATCTTAGGACTCATAATATTATTATGTTCTTATTCAAGCAATAAAAATAAATTCATAAGTGACCTAGCTGGGTTAGGGTTAAATAATATATTCCTAGGTATTGTTTGGTCTCTAATTTTCTTGTCTATTGCTGGAATACCTCCCTTAAGTGGATTTTTAAGTAAATGATGGGTTATTTTAACTATTATCTCCTATGAATATCTATTTACAAGCTTAGTGGTTATAATATTTTCTGCAGTAGCTGTTGGTTTTTATTTAAGAATTTCAAAAATTATATATTTTCAACCTAAATCATCTTTTATGGTGTGGTCCAACATATTACAAAGTAATAAAATAAGTTTTAATGTGTATTTTTTATTGGGGATTATATTTTATTTTAATCTGTTTTTAATTATAAATTCGGCTCCTCTAAATAATTTAATAAATTTTAGTTTGATAACTGTTTTCTAATGTATTTAGGAATTATTATATTTCCTATACTAAGTTTTATCACTTGTTTATTATATGGGAGAAAAGTGGGTTATAATGGTGTAAAAATAATAGGGCCATTATTTATAGGTTTCTCCTGTATATTATCTTGGTTTATATTTCATGATGTAGTAATAAATGAAAGTATAATTTATTTTAATTTATGGAACTGATTTAATATAAGTTTGTTTTTCAGTAATATTGGTTTACAATTTGATTATGTTGTTTGTTCTATGCTAGTTCTTATAACTACTATTTCTTTTTTTGTTCATTTATTTTCTACTTCTTATATGGATGGTGATGCTCATTTACCAAGATTTATGGGTTATTTATCCTTATTTACTTTTTTTATGGTAATTTTAGTTACTAGTCATAATCTAATTCAATTATTTATAGGCTGGGAGGGAGTAGGATTATGTTCTTATTTATTAATTAATTTTTGATATACTCGTTTACAAGCGAATAAATCAGCAATAAAAGCTATGATTGTAAATAAAGTAGGAGATATAGGAGTTCTTCTAGCAATGATTTTGATTTGAATTTATTTGGGGAGTTGACAATATAACTCTATTTTTTGCGTAAGTTCTATGACCGAAGTAAATAATTTTTATTTCAATTTATCAGCCCTATTATTTTTGATAGGGGTAATAGGAAAATCAGCGCAAATAGGGTTACACACTTGACTGCCAGACGCAATGGAGGGACCTACTCCTGTGTCGGCTTTGATACATGCAGCAACTATGGTAACCGCTGGAGTATTTTTAATTATTAGACTATCTCCTTTGTTTGAATTAACGCCCTCAATTTTATTCATAGTGGTCATATTTGGGAGTTTGACTGCATTCTTTTCTTCTTCAATTGGATTAACTCAAAATGACCTTAAAAAAGTTATAGCATACTCAACTTGTAGTCAGTTAGGATATATGATAATGATTTGCGGGTTTTCACAATATGACTTAGGATTATTTCATCTGATTAATCATGGGTTTTTTAAAGCTTTATTATTCTTAAGTGCAGGATCAATTATTCATGCTCTAAATGACGAACAAGATTTCAGGAAGATGGGAAGTATGAGATTAGTGACTCCTTTATCTTATGCTTGTATATTAATAGGATCTCTGTCTTTAATGGGTTTACCTTTTTTAACGGGATTTTACTCAAAAGATTTAATCATAGAGATGATTTATGGTAACCATATTTATTCTTTTAGTTTGTGATTAGGTATTTTAGCGGCTTCTTTAACTGCTTTTTATTCATTTAGATTAGTGTATAGTACATTTTTTTCTAGCTTTAAAGGCTCAAGAAATACAATCAGCAAATCTCATGAAGGCTCTTGAAATTTGTTATTGCCTTTAATAATTCTTTTATTTTCTAGTTTAGTAGTGGGTTATAATTTACAAAATTTTATTCTATTTGATCAGAATCCTATTATAATTCCTAATTTTATAAAATTTTTGCCTCTTATAGTAAGTATAATCGGGTCTTTAATAGCACTGTACTTAGGTTACTATTTTATTATAAGATGGGGGTTCTTAAAATTAAAATTTATACAAAAACTTTATGCTTTCACTAATAGTGCTTGATATTTTGATAAAATAATATCTCATTATTTCATAATTCCGTGTTTAAAATTTGGATTAAACATAAGTTACAAGTTAATAGACAATCAACACCTAGAGAAAATAGGCCCATATGGACTTTATAATCAGACTTCTAAGTTTTCTAATTATTCAAGTTACGTCCATAATGGAAAGATTTCATTTTTCATTTCTCTATTAATTTTTTTTATTATGTTTATGTTTTTAAAAATATAGGGTTTCACCTAATTCTTTTGATTTTGGAGAAATAAAAGTTCTGAATTTATTTATACATGTTAGTGTAAGCATATAAGTGAGTAAAAACTGAGATAAATCACATTGTATCAGGTTTATTAAAATAAAATCTTAATTAACCAAAGACACATAATAAAATCACGTTTTAACTGAAACAAAGTATTACCTTTAGCAGCAGTAAAGAATTCTATACAATTAATGTAAATTAGATATGGTAAATTCTTTTAATTTTGTCTAATTAAGTGCCAGCAGACGCGGTTAAACTTAAGAAATAAATTTTTATGTAACAATAAGTTAATATATGTAGATTCTATAAAAAATATAATTAGAATAATTTTGATTAGGTTAAATTAACAAAATTAATTATTCTTAAAAAGAAGTTTAATTATATAAAAAATTGAGATATGAAAGAAAAGATATTAAATAGGATTAGATACCCTAGTAAACTTTTCTGTAAATAAAGAAAAATTCTACTTGAACAGTACACTCAAAGAGTGAAAATCAAAAATTTTGGTTGTTTATTTTCTAATTAGAGGAATATGTATTTTAATTCGATAATCCGCGAAAAATCTTACCTATTTTTGAATTATCAGGTACTGCATGGTCGTCGTCAACTTAAATATATAATTTAGGTTAAATTCTTTTGAGAATTAAGTCAGATAGTATGGTCCTTATAAATAGGGATAATATGTATTACAATTATTATTTTAATTTAAGAATAATAATGGAATATAAATGTAATTTTAGAAGAAAGAGAATTTAATAGTAATTGAAAAATATAATGTTTCAATGAATTAGTTCAAATATGAATACAAATTGCCCGTCGCCTTTCTTAATAATTAAGAATTAAAAAGAGAGTAAGTCGTAACATAGTGGGAGAAAGGGAACTTTTTCCTGATAATGGAAAAATTTTATTCTGTTTTTTCCTTATTAATTTTATTTGCTGTCATAATGACAATTATATCATCTAATCCCATACACTCAGTATTCTGATTAGTACTAGTTTTTTTAGAGACTGCTAGTCTATTTATAATTTTAGGGTATGAATTTTTGGGTTTAATGTTAATCATAATTTATGTTGGTGCAATAACTATTTTATTTTTATTTGTAATAATGCTGCTAAATCTATTTATAATTTTAGGGTATGAATTTTTGGGTTTAATGTTAATCATAATTTATGTTGGTGCAATAACTATTTTATTTTTATTTGTAATAATGATGCTAGATGTTTTACAATTAAAAAAAGTGTATAATATTTTCCACCTCTTTCCTATGGTATTAATAATTTTAAGTCAGTTTATTGGTACTTGGGGGGGAATCGAATTCTTTAATCAGATTAATTACGTTTGGGAATTCATTTTCAACCAACAAATTAATTCATTAGGTCTAACTTTATACTCAGATTTTGGTTTACCATTTCTATTGATAAGTATCTTATTATTAATAGCTATGGTAGGGGCTATAGTGCTAACATTAGAAAATAGTTTTTTAACTAAGTTTCAATCTTTATCGAACCAACACCATAGAAATAATTCATGAGTATAGAATTTTTAACCTTATTCCTAATTTTAATAATTTGTATATTAATATCATCTATAATATCTATAGCCTCGTTTATTTTAGGAGATAAAAATCCAGATAAAGAAAAAGTGTCAGTCTATGAATGTGGATTTGATCCTTTTCATAATCCAGGAGAACCTTTCTCAATAAGGTTCTTTTTAATAGCAATATTATTTCTAGTGTTTGATTTAGAAATATCTTATTTATTTCCTTGATCTGTAACAACCATGTATATAAATTTAACTAGTCAATTTATAATTATTATATTTCTTATTATACTAGGATTAGGATTAATTTATGAATGAATAAAAGGAGGACTAGAATGAGAATAATGTTCGAATTAACATTATTTCCTTTAATAATTTTTTCCTTGAGTTTAATTGGTATTATAATTAATAGGACTAATATCATTTTGTTATTAGTATGTATTGAAATTATGCTCCTTTCTATGACTTCAAATTTTTTAATAAATGGGTTTTTGTTAGATTCTATAGCCTCACAAATAGGTGCTATCTATATAATTACAATAGCAGCAGTTGAGTCGGCCATAGGCTTGTCTATAATGATTGTCTTTTATAAAATAAAGGGATCATTAAGCATAAGATTCTTAAACTTATTAAAAGGGTAATGAAAATATTAATATTTTCAATTTTTGAGATAATAAAGTTTTTAATAATTTTGGTGCCTGTTTTAATATCAGTTGCTTATTTAACTTTAGCTGAAAGAAAAGTTCTAGGTTACACTCAAACAAGAAAAGGTCCAAATGTCGTAGGAATGTATGGATTATTGCAACCTCTAGCTGATGGAGTAAAATTATTTTCTAAGGAAATGGTTATACCAAATCACGTCAGCTTATTTCTGTATTTTTTTTCGCCTATCTTAGCTCTAACGTTAGGTTTAGTAGTTTGATCTTTGATGCCTTTTGGAGATTCTATTATAATGTGTGACATTAATTTGGGTATACTTATAATATTTGCTTTTTCATCTGTAGGAGTTTACGCTATTCTAATGTCTGGATGAGCAAGTAACTCAAAATACGCCTTTATAGGCGCCCTAAGAGCTGCTGCTCAAATGATAAGTTATGAGGTTTCTATAGGATTAATAATTATAAATGTTATTCTGATATCCGGTACCTTAAATCTAACTTCTATAATTACATCTCAGGGTCAATCTGTATGGTATATTTTTCCGTTATTACCAGCAGGATTTATGTTTTTTATCTCTTGTCTAGCTGAAACCAACAGAGCACCTTTTGATCTAACAGAAGGTGAATCAGAGCTAGTTTCCGGGTATAATGTCGAGTACTCTTCTATGTCTTTTGCTCTATTCTTCCTAGCAGAGTACTCCCACATTATTTTCATGAGTTTCTTATTTGTTGTTTTATTTATGGGAGGTTGATACATCCCCTTGTTAGATTTTTCTTTTTTTTTATTTTTAAAATCAGGATTTATCATATTTTTATTTATCTGAGTAAGAACTTCTTTCCCAAGATTACGATATGATCAATTAATGTCCCTCCTTTGAAAGACTTATTTACCACTTAGCTTAAGCCTAATAATTTTTACTAATTCTGTCTTATGGGGATTTAATTCTTTACCTCCTTTATAATGATTCTTTTGGCTTTGTTTTGTGTTCCTTTAATAGCTATGTGTAATATAATTATAACTCCGAGAAATAATTACTTAAGGCTTAATAAAATTGCCTTGTTTTGATCCCTCCTTGAATTAGTATTATTTATAGTGTTTTTATTGTTATTTTCTAAAATAGATAATTTTCAGTTTAGTTACTCAATAGACTGATTAAATATTTTATTCACTACTCTAGGTTGAGGTAGCCTAATTATAAACTATGATGGCATAAGTATCTTTTTTTTAGGTTTAAGTATTATTTTAATTCCTATTTCTCTATTGATTAGTTGAGTTTCCATAAAAAATTTAAAAAAAGAATTTATTTTATTTTTATTTTTAATATTATCATTATTAATAGCGGTTTTTTCAATTATGGATATTTTAGTTTTTTATATTTTATTCGAAGCTATTTTAATACCTATGTTTTTAATTATAGGGATATGAGGGTCGAGAGAAGAAAAAATTAAAGCTTCCTTTTATTTTTTCTTTTATACTTTAATAGGTTCGTTATTAATGTTATTGAGCATATTTAAATTATATTCGATCACCGGTTCAACTAATTATTTTACACTTATAGCAATAGATATTCCTCATATAACTCAATTTTGATTATTTTTGGGTTTTTTTGCTAGTTTTTCAGTAAAAATACCAATGATACCTTTTCATATCTGATTACCACAAGCTCATGTAGAAGCTCCTGTTGCTGGTTCTGTTTTATTAGCTGGAATACTATTAAAATTAGGAGGATATGGGTTTATAAGATTTTCTTACCCCCTATTTCCTATTGCTTCTGAGTATTTTAGCCCTTTTATAGTATTTTTAAGTCTGTTAGCCATAATTTATGCAAGTTTTACTACTTGCAGGCAAACCGATATAAAAAGGTTAATAGCTTATTCATCAGTATCACATATGGGCCTAGTAACATTAGCTTTATTTACTCACTCCTCCGAAGGCTTAATAGCTTCGATAATAATGATGCTAGCCCATGGTTTAGTGAGTTCTGGGATGTTTATGACCTCTGCTATCTTATATGTTAGACACCACAGCAGAATTATAAAATATTTTAGAGGAGTAGTGATAATGATGCCTATATTTTCTATTATTTCTTTAGTCCTAATATTAGCTAATATGTCCTTCCCTCTGACTCTTAATTTTATAGCAGAGTTCCTATCTATTACAGCTGCATTTTCTTATTCACACGTAGTGGGTCTATTATCTTGTACAGGTATTTTACTAGGGACAGTGTACTCATTATATTTTTATAATCGTATCTATTTTGGTAATGTATCAAGTTATATAATAAAGCCTAGAGAACTGCTAAGATATGAATTTAATAGTTTTGTACCGCTTTTAATCCTAACTATATTATTAGGTTTCTTCCCAAATCTAATCATAAAAGTAATGAATTATAGTAACTTTATAAATATTAGTCTTTAAAGACACTAAAAATGAGATTAAGGAAAGAAAATCCTATTTTTTCACCGATTAATTCAGCATTAATTGATTTACCCGCACCAACTAGTATAAGCTACCTATGAAATTTTGGCTCGTTATTAGGACTATGTTTAGGTGTTCAAATAATAACAGGTATATTTCTGGCCATGCACTATTGTGCTGACGTATCTTTAGCCTTTTCGTCAGTAACACATATTTCCAGAGATGTAAACTATGGATTTTTATTAAAATATCTTCATGCTAACGGAGCCTCGATGTTTTTTATATGTGTATATATTCATATAGCAAGGGGCCTTTATTATGGTAGTTATCTTAGAACGCCCTTATGATACTCAGGTGTAATAATATTTGGTATTATGATGTTAACAGCCTTTATAGGATATGTTTTACCGTGAGGACAAATGTCTTTTTGGGGGGCTACCGTTATTACTAATTTTTTATCCGCTATTCCATATGTAGGGTTAGACGTAGTTCAGTGAGTATGGGGAGGCTTTAGTGTCAGTAATGCTACTCTAAATAGGTTTTTTAGTTTACATTATTTATTCCCATTTATATTAATAGGTTTGATTTTAGTCCATCTAATATTCCTTCATACAACAGGATCCAATAGCCCTGTAGGTATAAACCCAAATTCTGATAAAGTCCCATTTCATGTTTACTACACAACTAAAGATTTTTACGGTTTTATCCTATTAGCCATTTTCTTATCCTTACTAGTCTTCTATTTACCTAATTGACTAGGAGACCCAGAAAATTTTATTAGTGCTAATCCTTTAGTAACACCAATCCATATAATGCCAGAATGGTATTTTTTATTTGCTTATGCAATTTTAAGAGCGATCCCAAATAAATTAGGGGGGGTTATAGCTCTGGTTTTGAGTATTTTAATTCTTTTAGTTTTACCATTTTGTCACACTAGTAAATTAAGAGGACTAAATTTTAGACCACTAGGTAAAACTTTCTATTGATTATTTATGGCCAATTTTCTGTTTTTAACTTGGATAGGATCTAAGCCAGTAGAAGAACCTTTTATTATACTAGGTCAAATATCAAGTATATTTTATTTTATTTACTTCTTAATAATTGTACCGGCCTTAGGTTTGGTAGAAAATAAATTGATGTTTTCACATAAGAATTAACGCTTGCGTCTTAAATTATGAATAATTATATAACACGTTGAATTTTTTCAACTAACCATAAAGATATAGGAACTCTATATTTAGTATTCGGAGCTTTTGCAGGGATGGTTGGTACTTCTATGAGTATGTTAATCAGACTTGAATTAGCAGGCCCAGGTGCAATGTTTGGGGATGATCATTTATATAACGTCATAGTCACAGCACATGCCTTTGTTATGATCTTTTTTCTGGTTATGCCAGTTTTAATCGGTGGTTTTGGTAATTGGTTCATTCCTCTATATATAGGAGCCCCTGATATGGCATTTCCAAGATTAAATAATTTGAGTTTTTGATTATTACCCCCAGCATTATTACTTTTACTAGGTTCTTCCTTAATTGAACAAGGCGCAGGGACAGGGTGGACTGTTTATCCGCCGCTATCAGGCCCATTAACACATTCAGGTGGATCAGTAGATCTAGCTATATTCAGCCTCCATTGTGCAGGTGCTTCTTCAATCATGGGTGCAATAAATTTTATTACTACAATAATTAATATGAGGGCCCCCGGCTTAACCATGGATAAATTACCATTATTTGTATGATCTGTTTTAATAACAGCTATTTTATTACTACTATCTCTACCTGTACTAGCAGGAGCTATAACGATGCTTTTAACAGATAGAAATTTTAATACCACTTTTTTTGACCCTGCTGGTGGAGGAGATCCAATTCTTTATCAACATCTATTTTGATTTTTTGGTCACCCCGAGGTTTATATCCTAATTTTACCTGGCTTTGGTATAATATCTCAAATAATTCCAGTGTTCTCCTCTAAAAACCAAATCTTCGGTTATTTAGGTATGGTTTACGCTCAAATGGCAATAGCCTTTTTAGGTTTCATAGTTTGAGCTCATCATATGTTCACAGTAGGAATGGATGTAGATACGAGGGCCTATTTTACTGCTGCGACAATGATTATAGCAGTACCTACTGGTATAAAAATCTTTAGTTGACTGGCTACTATGTATGGGGGTAAAATAACTTTTAACACTCCTATGCTATGAGCAATAGGGTTTATTTTCCTATTCACTGTAGGTGGATTAACTGGCGTTGTCTTAGCAAATGGTTCCTTAGATATTCTATTACACGACACCTATTACGTAGTAGCTCACTTTCACTATGTTCTATCTTTGGGTGCAGTATTTGCAATGTTTGCCGGGTTCTATTTCTGATTTGGAAAGATAACTGGGTATTGTTATAACGAAGTTTACGGAAAAATACATTTTTGAATCACTTTCATAGGTGTAAATTTAACATTCTTCCCACAACATTTCCTAGGTCTAGCAGGTATGCCAAGACGATATTCCGATTTTCCAGATAGCTTTTCAACTTGAAATTTAGTAAGTTCCCTAGGTTCAGTAATATCAATCATAGGCGTAGTATGATTTATTTTCACAGTTTACGACGCATTTGTCAGAGAGGAAAAATTCATTTCATGAACAGGAAAAAATTATAATTCCAACCCAACTCTAGAATGAGTATTTAACTCTCCTCCTGCTCACCACACATACAACGAACTACCCTTTATCTATCAATCTAAATAGCGCCTGCGTTCAAGATAAAAAAAAAGCCGCCACCCGCGGCCCAGCTCGCGCCCTCCCCTTTCTCTCCCCAGCGCAGCCCCCGCGCCCCCACCCTAGCCATCCCCTAGGGCTTCCGCGCCGCCCTCTCGGCCGTCGCTCCGGGCGCTGCAGCCCTCCTACAACCATTTCCCCCTCGGCTTCGCCCCCACACGCGCTCGTCCTACCGGCGGGAGCCCGGTTCCAGCCAACCGGCCTTACCCCCCCCAATCAAAAGTTATCTATTATAGAGAATAACTGTCAAT